CTTGGTCTTTGCGAGAACCGCGTGAATCACTACACTACTTGATTCACGCGGTTCTCGCCGGTTGACACAATGTGTTTTATATACACTGTATTGCACTCTGTTTGTATTCGTAATAACTTTTCTTTTATTTAACTAGAGGTTAACGTAAATGAACCATAACTATGTAGCCCAATTCCTAATAGATTGACCCCAAAATAGCATATCCAAATTATAAGAAAGCCTAGAGTCGCCACAATTGCGGAATTTGTCCCCTGCAAATTTTTATTTGTTCGAGTATGCAAATAAATTGCGAATACGATCCAAGTAATAAAAGCCCAAGTTTCCTTTGGATCCCAACTCCAATATGATCCCCATGCTTCATTAGCCCATACTGCTCCTGAAAGAATCCCTATGGTTAAAAAGATAAATCCTAGGCTAATCACACGATAACTCCAATAATCTAATTGTTGAATCAATTGGGCCTTGTAATAATTCTTAGGATAAAAAAAAGAAGTTTTTTTAAAAATATTGTTTCTTTCATTATTGTATTGGATTTCACCAAATGAAAAAGATTCATTTAATTTTAATAAATTATTACTTTTAGAACTATAAAAAATCTTTCTAAATGTAATGACTAGAAGTGCTACTGATAATAATGATCCACAAAGAAGAGCCGCATAGCTCAATATCATCATACTTACGTGCATTATTAACCACTCCGATTGTAGAGCGGGTATTAATATTGTGGGTTTATGTATTTCATTTAAAAGACCTGACGTAGCAAAGCCTTGGGTAAAAATAGTACTTGAGGCAGTTATTGTGGTTAAATAATTTTTTTGTTTTTTTAAATAGGGCACTATATGAATAAGGGAGAAACTCCATGAAAGAAAAATTAATGATTCATATAAATCACTTAGTGGGAAATGGCCCGAATAAATCCAACGAGTGATTAATAATCCTGTTAGACATAAAAAAGTAGCTAGCATCCCCTTTTCTGACGAATCATATGGTTTTATGATTTCATTGCCCAATAAGGTTATCAAATTAATTGTAATCACAATTGAAACAATAGAAAAGGAAATATGAGTTAATATATGCTCTAAAGTTGAAAATATCATAAAAAAGAAAAAGGTGGGGATCCCCCATATTAATATGAATTATTGGGAATTTAATTTATTTTTATTATAGGATCTATTGGATCTCGTTTAGAAGATGGCATGCCGCCACTCGGACTCGAACCGAGATGCTCTAGCACTGCTTCCTAAGAGCAGCGTGTCTACCGATTTCACCATAGCGGCTTGCTCGAATTCATAATAGCCTATTTATATTCAATAGTCGAGATTGAACAAGTCAATTCAATCAAATATGTTTTTTTAATAAAAATTCAATTGATAAAAAAAAATGAGTTCAAAAGTCAATTTGAAGATTTGAAGATTCATTAGTTTCATTTATTTTCCTTTAAGTGTCCATTTATCTTAGGGCTTTTTACGTAGTTTATGCCATTCTAAAATCGAACTCTTGCAGCTATAGAAATCTATCGCTAGAAAAAAAAAACTTTTTTCTTTTTTTACGCTTATTGTCATGTCATTATTTCTGGTTTATCTGATTTCATAATCATAAATTTGAAACAAAAAAGAAATTTTCTATGAATCTAAAACTATTTTGTATTTGGAGTACTGCAAATTGACACTTGTACATAATATAATAATATCTCAACAATCAAGTTCTTTTATTAATTCTTTTATTGATGATCTGAAAATTGGAGATATATGGTAAATCCATTACATATGGTAAATGCAATAAATTAAGAAGTTAGTTTTTAACATGGAATCCATTAGTTTCAACAATCTGCCCTTCCCGAAAAAGATAAAAAATTTTATTTATTGGAATTGTAAAGGTGGATGGGGAAAAAAAGACTCCCCACCACCAAAATATGAGTGAAAACATACAAAAAAAATAAAAAATTGTGTTTATTTTTTTATTTAGATTTTTAGATTTAGAATTCAGAAAATAGAAGAATTATTCTTTTAGACATAACATTAAGATTCTATTTCATATTAATATGAACTTTTATTTTATATTAACAAATTACTGATCCAATTTTTTGAATCAAATGCATTTCGATTATTCCAATATTTTAGGACTTATTTGTTTGTCGTACAAAAAAACTTTTTGAATTCCCGGTAGAAAGAGATTTCCCTAATGACAAAGCTTTTAACGACGCCCAATATCCTTTCCTTTTCCAAATATTTTTACGAATACGCTTTTTTGATATCGAAGTACGTTTTTTTGGAACTGCCATTTAAAAATGAAGAAGTTACTCATTGTTATAGTTGGATGTGAAAGACATCTATTGTTCTATTATTATTCTTATTCATTATCTATTTTTTCTCTAAATAATATAATATTCTCTTCATAAAAAAGAAATATAGATATGTCAAAGATCCATGAAAACTGGATCAAAAATGACTCGAAATAACAAAATATTCCGTAAAACCAAAAATTTTTGGTTTGGAACTATTAGTTCGCGTTGTTTATCTCTCAAAGTTATATCTTTAGAATCTGCATGTCATAGAAATCAAATCAAACTTAATAAAATAAAAAAAGAATCTAAAAGACCTTTATTTTCGGCATTCTATACTTGATTTACATGTAATAAAATACCAGGATTGTACTTTTGACTAATAAATTGATAGTCAAACTAGAAAAAAATACAACTAAATTCAATTTTAAAATTCGAATGAGACTAGTAATAAATCTGTTAAAAGATACGTGGTTTGATAAAAAAGGATCTCAGTTATTTTTGATCCTTTCTCGCTAAAAAGTTCATTTTAGTTCCATATTTTTCTAAACTTTACTAAAAAATTGTTTTGATTGAAATGGAAAACAATCAATCCCATAATGAATTAGTTAATTAATTGAAAATTAGTTAATGAATTGAAATAAACTAACTAAAATCAAGAGTTTTTTTCATTAGACCGATGACCTTAGTTAATCTTATAATTCGTATCTACTCTTTTTAGGCTAAATTTTTATCCTTGCTCTATGAATATAAATTTTGATTACGATTACGATAAATTATTATATTTTTATTTTCCTATTATAAGTGTTCGTTTTTTTATATGTCACTTGGTCATATCATTTGACCAATAGTAACTTCTTTTTTGAATATTTGAACGGTTTTGAAAAGACTCAGAATAATTAATATTAATAATTAATATTAATAATACTAATATAAACTTCTTAAATCAGTTAGTGCATATCTTGATTTTTTATTGACTTTTTCGAAAGGTAAGATCCGGTGAATCGGAAACAATTAATTAAGAATAAAAAACTTTTTTTATGGAACAGACATATCAATATGCGTGGATAATACCTTTTCTTCCACTTCCAGTTCCTATGTTAATAGGGTTGGGACTTCTTCTTTTTCCGACGGCAACAAAAAGTCTTCGCCGTATGTGGGCTTTTCAGAGCGTTTTGTTGTTAAGTATAGTCATGATTTTTTCCATGAATCTTTCTATTCAGCAAATAAATAGCAGTTCTGTCTATCAATATGTATGGTCTTGGATTATTAATAATGATTTTTCGTTAGAATTCGGATACTTGATCGATCCACTTACTTCTATTATGTCAATACTAATCACTACTGTTGGAATTTTGGTTCTTATTTATAGTGATAATTATATGTCTCATGATCGCGGGTATTTGAGATTTTTTGCTTATATGAGTTTTTTCAGTACTTCTATGTTGGGATTAGTTACTAGTTCAAATTTGATACAAATTTATATTTTTTGGGAATTAGTTGGAATGTGTTCGTATCTATTAATAGGATTTTGGTTCACACGACCTGTTGCAGCAAAGGCTTGTCAAAAAGCCTTTGTAACTAATCGTGTTGGCGATTTTGGTTTATTATTAGGCATTTTAGGGTTTTATTGGGTAACGGGGAGTTTCGAATTTCGTGATTTATTCCAAATATTCAATAACTTGATTTCTAATAATGAGGTCGATTTTTTATTTGTTACCTTGTGCGCTGTTCTTTTATTTGCCGGTGCGATTGCTAAATCTGCACAATTTCCTCTTCATGTATGGTTACCTGATGCGATGGAAGGGCCGACTCCTATTTCGGCCCTTATACATGCTGCTACGATGGTAGCAGCGGGTATTTTTCTTGTAGCCCGACTTATGCCTCTTTTCATAGTCATACCCCACATAATGAATTTTATCTCTTTGATAGGGATAATAACAGTTTTTTTAGGAGCTACTTTAGCTCTTGCTCAAAAAGATATTAAGAGGGGTTTAGCCTATTCCACAATGTCTCAATTGGGTTATATGATGTTAGCTTTAGGTATGGGGTCTTATCGCAGTGCTTTATTTCATTTGATTACTCATGCTTATTCTAAAGCATTATTGTTCTTAGGATCGGGATCCGTTATTCATTCAATGGAAACTCTTGTTGGGTATTGTCCAAAAAAAAGTCAGAATATGGTGCTTATGGGAGGTTTAACAAAACATGTACCAATTACAAAAAATTCTTTTTTATTAGGTACACTTTCTCTTTGCGGTATTCCACCCCTTGCTTGTTTTTGGTCCAAAGATGAAATTCTTAATGATAGTTGGTTGTATTCACCTATTTTTGCAATAATAGCTTGGTCTACGGCGGGATTAACGGCATTTTATATGTGTCGGATTTATTTACTTACTTTTGAAGGACATTTAAACGTTCATTTTCAAAATTACAGTGGAAAAAGGAATACCCCCTTATATTCAATATCGCTATGGGGTAAAGAAGGTTCAAAAATAAGTAACAAAAACTTTCGTTTGGTAACTTTATTAAAAATGAAGAAGAATGGACGTCTTTCTTTTTTTTCAAATAGAGTATATAAAATTAATGAGAATGTAAGAAATATGACCCCACCCTTTCTTTCTATTCCGAATTTTGGCAATACCAAGACTTCTTTGTATCCTTATGAATCGGATAATACGATGTTATTCCCAATACTTATATTAATTATATTTACTTT